AACGAAAGAAGTCACAATTTGTTTCTCCCGCCGGGCGTGTGTGCCTACCGACTCAACAAGTTGTTTTAGTTGTTGAAAGGATTCCGGTGAAAAATGAAGAAGGACAAACAAGCAAGAAAAAATTCGAGACGAAACTGCTGGTGGGTAATCTAAACAAATGATTAGGGATTCTTCGAGAAGTTAACAATTAGTCCTCATATTGAATGATTATTAATTATTCGAGGAATAATGGGTTTGAAACATACACGAGGAAGGTTCTGAGAACAATATCAGTCGTGAATCTCTTATGAACCAAGAGCCGTGTGAAGTAAGAATTTCATGCACGGTTCTGAATGAGCGGAAAGATCGAAAATCTTCTTTTCGACTCTGACTCTCCTACACCAGTCGTTGCTTTTTTCTCTGTTACCTCTAAAGTAGCAGCTCCAGCTTTATTTACGCGACTCTTCGGTCTAATTTTCCCATATTTATCTAATGAGTGGCATATCGTGGTAGGATTATTGGCCACTTCTAGCATGATATTAGGAAATCTAATTGCCGTTACTCAAATAAGCATGAAACGTATGCTAGCTTATCCCTCTATAAGCCAAATTGGATATATTATGATTGGAGTACTTGCTGCAGACCCGGAGAACGGTTACGCAAGTATGATAACTCATACGTTTATTTATATACTCATGAATCTGGGAACTTTTGCTCGTATCACCTCATTTGGTTTACGAACCGGAACTGATAATATTAGGGATTACGCGGGATTATACATGAAGGATCCTGTTCTAACATTCTCTCCGGTTTTACGTTCACCATCCCTAGGGGGTATCCCTCCACCATCCGGTTTTTTTGGTAAACTCCATCTCTTTCGGCATGGATGGAAAGCTGGTTCGTACCCATCAGTTCTGGTAGCGCTCGTCACAAGTGTCATCTCTATCTACTATTATCTCAAAATAATTAAATTAATGTTCACTGGGAAGAATGGGAGGAGCGATGCATCCACAACTTATATACAAAATTCATTAGTTTCTCCATCAATTTCAATTTCAAAAAGTTCTATTGAAATAGCTATGATCATTCGTGCACTAGCATCAATCCTATCGGGTATATTAATAGATCCCATTATCGGGATCACACGGAATACTTTACTCTAGACCCACTTCAAATTGTGACGCGAACTTTTTTTTTCGAACGATTTTTATTAAAAGCCGGTTCTGCTTCTGCTGTCCCAACTAGTCTGTCTCTACAACTTACGAAATAGTTATATCTTCTTCGGCAATTGATCCTGACATTCTCCTATCTAGCTTGTATTTGTCTTTTCGCACCCGGAATCACTTGCTAGGAAAATGATCACTCGTCTATTCCGGGGGAGATATAAGTATTTCCGCGCGATGCACAGCTAGGGTTGGGCAGTGACAACCCATGCTGCTACATCCAAGTATTTAGGCGGGAGGAGAATGCCCCTCCTTCTTTTATCTTCATATGGTATTATTTGATTGATACCGAGAAAAAGATTTGCTTGCGAGACAGGCGTGGGCTTGTCAGGTCGTGAAAGAAAAAGTATCTGTAGGAAGAGGGAATCAACCACCCCTTTAGGGATGATTGATTGCGGGCGAGAATAGATTCGAACCCTCGGCCATCGTCAGTATGAAGTGGAATCCTACCACTCCATGAAGAAGCAGTGAGTAGTGAAAAAGGTCCAGGGACCTCGTCTAAACCTGACCTGAGTAGAGTCTCCCAGTTAGTAAATTTGGTAAAAAAGAGATGAAAATTCGGTTCAGTAGTTGACAGGCATATAGATATACCCGTATAATTGGATTGGTGAACGTAACTCCACCGCGTTTGCTTCCCCGCTTCGAAAGAAGGGTAGGCATACTAGACTCGAAATATAGTACCGCGTAGTACGGAGGTTCGAATCCTACGCGAGGCGTCCAGAGGTCTCGCATTTCTGGAAGAAGTATCTCGACTTCTCGCTTCTCACCAATGGAACTCAAAATTTTCACTTGGTCGATTTCCATGCTTGTCTTCTCGAGTGAGGTAGCACTGGAAATGTCTCTTCGACTCGAGAGACGAGTGGGTCCTATTGCAGAGATATGTAAGGCAGTAAGTCCCACCTCTTATTTTTCTCTCTCCGAACCAAGACTGGGACAGCAAATCCTAACATCCGAAAGAATTGGAGCGAGACCCGAAACTGAAGGAATAGTCTCACAGATACAGGAGAGAGATAAACAATAAAGAAAAACAAAAAGAACGGCTGAGATATAAACGTGATTCCTCTCAAAGATTCGAATGTAGATGAGATGGACCAGAAATCTTAGTAGTTGGTTGTTTGGTGTCTCATCAAACACATAGGGGGTGGGACTCAAAATTCCAACCTCTCCTTGTTTCCAAAGGACTCCAAATCCTTTGAATGGGACTCAAAATCCCATTCATGAGCCAATTATCTGGTTAGATACCCCTAACCAGATACTCGGAGTTTCCATTCCAATTTTTAGAATAATAAATTATTTACCGAGCGATAGATGGAGAAAATGCCCTTATCTCCTCGATAGCTGTAGTGTAGCTCCCAAAAAATACATGCCGACTCCTCCCGAGACGAAATACAAGATCCGAAGATAGAGGGGAGGTTTCATCTGGGGATGATTGATTGCGGGCGAGGAGGGATTCGAACCCCCGACACCGTGGTTCGTAGCCACGTGCTCTAATCCCCTGAGCTACAGGCCCCGACCCCACTGGATCCGTTCCGGGATTCACTTCTATGAAATAGACTGGACTGGAACCAACTTATCTGTCCCTCCATCTATCTATTCTGGAGGTTGGTAAAGAAAGACTCGTAATCCCAAGACTCCCCCCCCATTCATCGGCATTTTTTTTCCCATCGAGAAAAGAGTGAAAGGATGTGCTATATGGAGTTCCGGATAGAGATGAACCCTACGAGAATGAAGAGAATGAAGGGCATTCCACTTTTTTTTTTTTTTATCCTGGCGTCGAGCTATTTTTCCGCAGGGCCCCCCCTGCAGTATTGTTACCGCGGTAGAGTTTCACCACCAAGTTCGAGATGGATCGGTGTGGTTCCTCTACGCCTGGGACACCAGAATATCAACCCTTGAAAGATCAACCCTTGAAGGAGGATACGCATAGAATGGGGAAGAACTCATCAGTTTGAGTTTACGACTCCAGTGCGGAAGACACACCAGAAGTAGGGATGCACTTTCCAAACAATCTCCTGACCTGCTTCTCCCTCTATCCAAGGGATAGAGGGAGAAGCGGTACGGAATTTTCTTTCAGACCCCTAAATTAATATGCTTGCTGTCACACAACCAAATATTAGGTGGCATTACCTGATCAATTTGATCAAGTTTTGCAGGAACAAAGTTCAAACCTCTCGGTCTGTTAGGATGCCTCAGCTGCATACATTACTGCACCTCCACTTAGCACCTATCGTGGTGAT